GTGAAAGCGGGAGGTCCAGTATACCAACCCACGCGACGAGTAGTGAGTTAACTCTAAGTGATTTAACTCTAAGAGAAAGATCTAATGATCTCGATGCAACTCAAAAATACAGGCATTTGTGGGTTCAATGCGAAAATTGTTATGGATTAAATTATAAGAAATTTTTGAAATCTAAAATGAATATTTGTGAACAATGTGGATATCATTTGAAAATGAGTAGTTCAGAAAGAATCGAACTTTCGATTGATCCCTGTACTTGGGATCCTATGGATGAAGACATGGTCTCTCTGGATCCCATTGGATTTCACTCGGAGGAGGAGCCCTATAAAGATCGTATTGATTCCTATCAAAGAAAGACGGGATTAGCTGAGGCTGTTCAAACAGGCGTAGGACAACTAAATGGGATTCCCGTAGCAATTGGGGTTATGGATTTTCAGTTTATGGGGGGTAGTATGGGATCCGCGGTTGGGGAGAAAATAACCCGTTTGATTGAGTACGCTACCAATAAATTTCTCCCACTTATTATAGTGTGCGCTTCGGGGGGGGCGCGCATGCAAGAAGGAAGTTTGAGCTTGATGCAAATGGCTAAAATATCGTCTGCCTTATATGATTATCAATCAAAGAAAAAGTTATTTTATGTACCAATCCTTACATCTCCTACTACTGGTGGGGTAACGGCTAGTTTTGGTATGTTGGGAGATATCATTATTGCCGAACCCAATTCCTACATTGCATTTGCGGGTAAAAGAGTAATTGAACAAACATTGAATACAACAGTACCCGAAGGTTCACAAGGGGCTGAATATTTATTCCAGAAGGGCTTATTCGACCTAATCGTACCACGTAATCTTTTAAAAAGCGTTCTAAGTGAGTTATTTAAGCTCCACGCCTTCGTTCCTTTGAATTCAAATTGAACCAAGTAGAGTGCACTAAGTTCAATTATTTTATTTGTACAAGTAGTTAGCTTGACGGAATCAAAGTAAATAAGAATGGAGTTTTTTTAGGTGACCTAAGATCTAATTGTAGAAAGAATCAAAAGTTAAAGTGGCGGATAACTCTTTTTTTTACCTAGATTCCCGATTACTAATTAAGAAGTCGCGATTAATTCAACAAGATAAAAGCGTGAGTTGTTCCTTTCGTGAAATTCGGCAAATAAAATGAATTTTGTCTTACGTATATAATCAAATTCAAATATCGAAAAGATAGATATAGAGTTTTTTATCTTTCTCCCATCTCCCAAAAATTGAATTTCAATAAGGAAATGAGTCATATTATAAAAGACAGTGTAATAAAGCATGAATTTTTATCTTTCGATAATTTGTAAGAAACTCTTTTTTTATAAAATTAGAATTAAATTAGAAGACAAGAACAAAACACAAAGAAATGAAGAAAAAAAATCAAGTTGATTATCATACGTATCTTTCATGTAGAAAGACGAATAAGTCCATTTATTTAGTTCTACATTCCTTGGACTTATTCTATATACTCACTTAGATATAGAGATACTTATATCTCTACTAATCTACTAAGAATTTTCAAATGGAATTAATTAATAATTACAATTGTGAATTATTATAAATATAAAAGATTAAAAAAATAATAACAGGTACAATATAGTAAATCGAGGTACCCATTTTATGACAACTTTCAATTTTCCCTCTATTTTTGTGCCTTTAGTAGGCCTAGTCTTTCCGGCACTTGCAATGGCTTCTTTATTTCTTCATGTTCAAAAAAACAAGATTGTTTAGATCTGAGGGGACCTAATCTCAGCCGTTTTTTTGTTTTTAACTTCGACTTGTAGCATAACACAGATATTTATTTCGGGAAATTTATAGGGTATAACATGCGATTTCCGCTGAACAGAAAGGAAAAAGCTCTTATGCCTGCAGAAAATGATCTATGGGTAAATGAATTCTAGCTAGTTTCAAATAGAGCAGCATCACTGGATGCCTAAAATGTGTAAAGTTGGTGGATCTATATGTATATCAATATATATATTGGGATCATATGAAGGGTATGTTATTATTTTAGATCTAACCAATTTGATGAATTACTCCTTCCTAAAGGTTCACATCAAACTAGTGATAGTTGATGAGAGTTCCTTCGGAAACAAAAAAGTAAAGTTAAAATAATTTGGGGTATTCTCTGAATTCCAATAAAATGCAATCAAATCAAGTATGAGTTGGCGATCCGAACATATATGGATAGAACTTATAACGGGGTCTCGAAAACTAAGTAATTTTTGCTGGGCCCTTATCGTTTTTTTAGGTTCATTAGGATTCGTATTGGTTGGAACTTCCAGTTATCTTGGTAGAAATTTGATATCTTTTTTTCCGTCTCAGCAAATCATTTTTTTTCCACAAGGGATTGTGATGTCTTTCTACGGGATCGCGGGTCTCTTTATTAGTTCCTATTTGTGGTGCACAATTTCCTGGAATGTAGGTAGTGGTTATGATCGATTCGATCGAAAGGAAGGAATAGTGTCTATTTTTCGTTGGGGATTTCCTGGAAAAAATCGTCGCATATTCCTCCAATTCCTTATAAAAGATATTCAATCCGTTAGAATAGAAGTTAAAGAGGGTATTTATGCTCGCCGTGTCCTTTATATGGACATCAGAGGCCGGGGGGCTATTCCGTTGACCCGTACTGATGAGAATTTGACTCCACGAGAAATTGAACAAAAAGCCGCGGAATTGGCTTATTTCTTGCGTGTACCAATTGAAGTCTTTTGAGAAAAGGAACTGGACTGAAGAACAATGCTTTCTCAGCAGGAGGGAAAAATGCAAGAATCCTGTTTTTCTATAACATAACTTAACTCAAGTTTCGTCAAAACGTTCAGTCGAGCCAAAGCCGACATATATGGCAGAACCATAAAACAAAACTCTTTCTTTTATGCATATCCAAATCCATGGAACTCAATTCAAACAAGTAACAAATCGAACGACTAGATTCAATTCATCTCATATATCAAACGATTTTGAAAGAAAGAAATTTCTCTTTTTTTATTTTTTTATTTAAGGTCAATATTTGTTGGAAGTGATACTTTAGATGCAAAAGATGCAAATAAATCATATCTTGTAAATTATTTTGATTTTGTCAATCGACCTTTTTTTATCCTTTCTTTTGTGTTCCTTACTAACCAATAATGGCTTTTCTTAATAATGATAACTGGCCCACTTCTGTCTTGTTTTGCCGCTCATTTTTTTGATCATCACAATATTTTTCTCTCAATTATTCTATTCTTGGCTATGGGTAATCTTGGAATTTTTTCGAAATATTGGCTTGGCTATTTTTTTTGATAGAAAAGGAGTTCTTTCGTCTCAAAATTTCAATGATATTCATTCCTTAAAGTACTTCTTTCGGTCATTCATCGAAAGGAGACACTTGTTTGGAATTTGATGAATTGAGATATTTCAAAACAATATTTTTTGATGATTTCTTTAGGAGTTTTAGTCTATTTCTGTATTCTTTACTAGATATTCAAACAAAATCACCAATCAAATAATTCATAGGTTTGGTACCTTGTCTAGAACTCATGTGTAAAAGAAATATTTCATCACATAGAGTCGACAAATGAAGTGGGTTAATTAACAAGTAACAGATGAAAAATGTCAAAAAAGAAAGCATTCACTCCTCTTTTGTATCTTGCATCTATAGTATTTTTGCCCTGGTGGATTTCTCTCTCATTTACTAAAAGTATGGAATCTTGGGTTACTAATTGGTCGAATACTGGTCAATCCGAAATTTTATTGAATAATATTCAAGAAAAAAGTATTCTAGAAAAGTTCATAGAATTAGAGGAAATCCTCTTCTTGGACGAAATGATGAAGGAAAACTCGGAGACACATCTAGAAAAGCTTCCTATAAGAATCCACAAAGAAACGATCCAATTAATCAAGATACACAATGAGGATCGTATTCATATGATTTTGCACTTATGGACAAATATAATCTCTTTTGTTATTCTAAGCGGTTATTCTATTTTAGGTAATGAAGAACTTGTTATTCTTAACTCTTGGGCTCAGGAATTTCTCTATAACTTAAGTGATACATTAAAAGCTTTTTTGATTCTTTTACTAACAGATTTATGTATCGGATTTCATTCAACCCACGGTTGGGAACTAATGATTGGTTCTGTGTACAAAGATTTTGGGTTTGTTCATAATGATCAAATTATATCAGGTCTTGTTTCCACTTTTCCAGTTATTCTGGATACTCTTTTTAAATATGGGATTTTCCGTTATTTAAATCGTGTATCTCCGTCACTTGTAGTTATTTATCATTCAATGAATGATTGATAAATGATCCACCGATATTAATCTAATCCAATTAGAATGTTTCTTACTTTCTAGTTCTACATAAACATTAATAACTTTCTATCCGGGGGATTTTCATCCTATACTAAGTATTCCAGTAAAATGATTCCAGTAACTAAATAGCAGAACAGAATCGTGGATAGGGAACTTTACTAGTGACTTACCCAATTTATTGTAGAAATTTTCGGATCAATGATTAGACCATGCAAACTCGAAATACTTTTTCTTGGATAAAGGGACAGATTACTCGATCTATTTCCGTATCGCTTATCATATATATCATCACTCGGACATCGATTTCAAGTGCATATCCCATTTTTGCGCAGCAGGGTTATGAAAATCCACGAGAAGCTACCGGGCGTATTGTATGTGCCAATTGCCATTTAGCTAATAAGCCCGTGGATATTGAGGTTCCACAAGCGGTACTTCCTGATACCGTATTTGAAGCAGTTGTTCGAATTCCTTATGATAAGCAAGTTAAACAAGTTCTTGCTAATGGTAAGAAAGGGGGTTTAAATGTGGGGGCTGTTCTTATTTTACCGGAGGGGTTTGAATTAGCTCCTTCCGATCGTATTTCTCCCGAGATGAAAGAAAAGATAGGAAATTTGTCTTTTCAGAGCTATCGCCCTAATAAAAAAAATATTCTTGTGATAGGGCCTGTCCCCGGTCAGAAATATAGTGAAA